AGGATCACTATAACTGACTCCATTGAGTTCGCCGCCATAGAACTCAACGGTTACACCTACTTGTTCAACACTATACTTAGATTCTGCCCTTCTAAAAGGAACATCCGCTCTAACAATTCCGTCGCCGTCTACCAAAACGACCGGGAATGTTTCAAAAAAAGTGGGCATACGCCGTACAAAAAGCTCACGTCCTTCTTTATCTCTAAAGATAGGGTGTCCTAACCACCCAACCGCTATTCCATCTCCGCTATCCATTGAGCCTGCCCTGAATAATCCTCCTTTTGCCGGATTATTGCCGATATAATCATAAAAAGCCAATTTTTCAGGAATTTTAGACCAGGCTTCTGATAAACTTTGATTTTCTGCTAGCCCGGCGCTAACTCTTCGATATATCTCTTGCTGGAAGTAACCCTGATCCCATTGATAACGAGTGGGACCAAATAATTCGATGGGGGTAGTTGCTGAACCATACCACATAGTTCCAGCAACTACAAAAGCTGCAAAAAAGACAGCCGCGATACTACTGGAGAGTACGGTTTCAATATTTCCCATACGTAATCCTTTGTATAGACGTTGTGGCGGTCGAACGCTAAGATGGAATAGACCCGCTAATATGCCCAATGTACCGGCTGCAATATGATGAGAAGCTATTCCTCCCGGAACAAAAGGATCAAAACCCTCCACGCCCCACGCCGGATTTACAGGTTGTACTTTTCCCGTTAGTCCGTAAGGATCAGACACCCATATTCCAGGACCATACAGGCCTGTTACATGAAATGCACCAAAACCAAAGCAAGCCACCCCGGAGAGAAATAAATGAATTCCAAAGATCTTGGGCAAATCCAAAGAAGGTTTTCCTGTACGTTCATCAGAAAATATTTCTAGATCCCAATAGACCCAATGCCAGATAGCTGCCAAAAAGCATAAGCCAGAAAATAAAATATGTGCCCCAGCTACACCTTCGTAACTCCAAACCCCTGTATTCGTTACAGTCCCTCCTGTGATACTCCAACCCCCCCACGAATTGGTTATTCCTAAACGAGTCATGAAGGGTATAACGAACATACCTTGTCTCCACATTGGATCAAGAACGGGGTCAGAAGGATCAAAAACTGCTAATTCATAGAGAGCCATCGAACCCGCCCAACCAGCAACCAGAGCTGTATGCATTATATGAACGGAAAGCAATCGGCCGGGATCATTCAATACAACGGTATGAACACGATACCAAGGCAAACCCATGGAAAATACCCCTTTATCAAAGAAAAATAAACACTACGTAACTTTATTGCATTGGAATATACTATGACTATGCTGCGGACTTCCCCTGTTCAGTGGATTATTTCCTAACAAGGGTTGTTTATTCTATATTCTATTGTGTTCCAAATAATGGAAGAATTCTGTTCGTAAGAACAAAGAGAAGCAGATTTATTCTATACTCGATAAGCACCAATACGCAATGGTGGATTGATACCACTTTCTATGAGTAAATGCGTTTATCATTCGAAGGGCCTGCTCGTAAAAAATTTCCTTTCTTTTTTTTTCTTTCTGAATTTTGCTAATCTATGGATAAAATAAATATGATAAAGACAATATTCTAAAGACAATAAAACCACATTATTACGTTTCCACATCAAAGTGAAATATAGGATTTAGTTCTTTTTTCTTTCAATTTATGCCTATTGGTGTTCCAAAAGTACCTTTCCGAAGTCCTGGAGAGGAAGATGCATCTTGGGTTGACGTATAGTGCGACTTGTGAGATATATTGGGTCATATGGGATTTCCCCGTTCTCTCCCCCGATCGAGATATCCTCTGTTTCGCCCAAGAAGTCGAAATGGAATCATCCATAAATTGGAGCGTGAAGTGCAATTAGATGCATTGTTTGGAGGAATTCATAGTACTATTATCAATTCGAATAATTTATGGTTGACTTTGATTGGACTAAAAAAATGAAGTATCCAGGCTCCGTTTAGAAAAAACCCAATTGGTAATATATCTAGGATTACTACGTGTATCCTAAATGATTCCTGTTTGTTATTTGGAAAGTCATACCAAAAAGAAATGGTGGTGAGAAGATTTGTCCTATATGTGCAAATCAAAACGGGGTGAATCTTTACCCGGAGTAGAGCATAAACCTAAAAAGATGAAAGAGGCCCATTCAGGAACAAGAAAAGACCGTCGTGATTTGGATTGAATCTCGATGAAACAATACATCAATGAAAAGTGAATTCGATAAGTTTTTCTATTATATAATAAAGAAGAAAAAAAATTCGTCTTTATTGAAAAATCGAAGAAAAAGCCCTTAATCTATACATTGATTCTTTTTTTTTTTCGCTATTTTTTTTTGAACCGTATGCACCAAAAGATGCATGTACGGTTCCTAAGGGATACAATTTTGCCCTACTCAACCGACTTTATCGAGAAAGATTACTTTTTTTAGGCCAAGAAGTTGATAGCGAGATCTCGAATCAACTTATTGGTCTTATGGTATATCTCAGTATCGAGGATGATACCAAAGATCTGTATTTGTTTATAAACTCTCCTGGCGGATGGGTAATACCCGGAGTCGCTATTTATGATACTATGCAATTTGTGCGACCAGAGGTCCATACAATATGCATGGGATTAGCCGCGTCAATGGGATCTTTTATCCTGGTTGGAGGAGAAATTACCAAACGTCTAGCATTCCCTCACGCTTGGCGCCAATGGGGTTTTTTATTTGAGAGAAAAAGTAAAACTATGCCTTCGCCATATGAATATTAAGTAATAATAGCATGGCACTTCGAATTCGATATGAAAAATTTTTGCATTGTTTTTTTTGAAAAGATTCGATTATGTATCGAGAGAGTAGTATGAGATAAAAGATATTTCCGATTTTCTCTTATCTATCGGAAGTCCAATTCAGCGTTACAAACTTGGTTGTTTTCACACCGAAAGTCTCTTAACAATTTTTAAGTTATAAAAAAAAGAGTGCAAAAAAACCAAAATTTTCCTTTTTGGTTGGATCAAAAAGAAACTTTGGGATTGCTGAATCAAAGAAAAAAAATCCATTTTCAAATAGAAAAGCAACGGAGCCATCATAGTATTTTTGAACTCCTCCAAAAGGAAGGGTGGCAATTTGACCATTTACCCTCCTGGGGCTGATAGATTCTATTTTTATCTGGAAAGTAAGGGTCAATTTTATTGTATAGCCGTATGCAATGCACAAAAGATGATGCCCGTACGGTTGTTCAATTCTATCTTTTTTTCCTATTATTCTTGATCTTCCTTTTCTATTCCTTTCATCACATCAGATAGAGAAACCTTCTATCATCAGGGTAATGATCCATCAACCCGCGAGTTCCTTTTATGAAGCGCAGACGGGAGAATTTATCCTGGAAGCGGAAGAACTGCTTAAACTACGCGAAACCCTCACAAGGGTTTATGTACAAAGGACGGGCAAACCTTTATGGGTTGTATCTGAAGACATGGAAAGAGACGTTTTTATGTCAGCAACAGAAGCCCAAGCTTATGGAATTGTTGATCTTGTAGCAGTTGAATGAAAAAAAAAAAAAAGGATTTTGTGAAAATCCGTGATGTGATATTTTATCTCCGAGTTTAACTATTAAATAAAAAAATTCATAATCATCCGGTTAGGATCAATCTAAACCAGCCCATTATGTATATATTCAACATGCCAACCATTAAACAACTTATTAGAAATACAAGACAGCCCATTCGAAATGTCACGAAATCCCCCGCTCTTGGGGGATGCCCTCAGCGTCGAGGAACATGTACTAGGGTGTATGTGCGACTCGTTTAGATCATGAGCTGATACAAAAAAGCAAGAAACCGCTTCCAGTATGAATGATTAGTCCAGTGAACGGGATCGAATGGAAGAAGGAACTCCATTTACTATCTACTTACTATCTAAAAATAAGCCACTTGATCCCTCTATTGTGTATAAAATTTATGGTTTCCGCTGGTGCAAATCCAATCACCTGAATTTAAGATGAGAAACAATTCTCCATTGGTAGCAAATCGTTATCCATTAAGCGGAGGAAATCTTATTGAAATTCAAAAAAAACATAAAAATGAAGTTCTCGCTCGGTCAAGAACGGACTACGAGGGTCAGCTACCCAGCGAAATTTCATAATTCAATACCGTTACTGTATAGGCGGGTCTTATTGTGAAAGACCTGTTACTGGATAATTCATGAGTAGAGCCAAAGAATGTGATGCGAACTATACAAGTTACCAATAACATTGATGAAATATTAAATAAATGAAGTGTAAAGGCTCCGGTGTATAGAGAAGACCTCACCGTTTAAGAAGTAACCATAGAAACGAGGAAACCCACTATTTCTTTATCTATTTAATTTCTATTTCTTTTAAAATACCAAAAAAATAAAAAAAATCGTGGTTGGGGAGGTTATAGTAGCCAAAGCCATTGGAATTTGTATTTTATACATTGGAAAAATCCGTTTGGTTATTAATAGACCAGGACGGGTAAAAGAATAACTGAAAGAAATGAAATCAATTAGTTATTTGTCAAAATTGTATTTATTCAATGACCAGAATTAAACGCGGATATATAGCCCGGAGGCGTAGAAAAAAAATTCGTTTATTTGCATCAAGTTTTCGGGGGTCTCATTCAAGACTTACTCGAACTATTACTCAACAGAAAATAAGAGCTTTGGTTTCGGCTCATCGGGATAGGGATAAGCAAAAGAGAAATTTTCGTCGTTTGTGGATCACTCGGATAAACGCAGTAATTCGAGAAGGGAGAGTATTCTATAGTTATAGTAAATTAATACATGATCTATACAAGAAGCAGTTGCTTCTTAATCGTAAAATATTGGCCCAAATGGCTATATCAAATAGGAATTGTCTTTATATGATTTCCAACGAAATAAGAAAAAAAGTAGATTGGAAAGAATACACCGGAATAATTTAAATGGAGTTCCCCGGAGAATGAACTCCGGGAAGGTGGGGTCAAAATGACTATAAGAAAATATGCT